AAAAAAAGTGATTATTGGTTTTGGGTTGAAAAAACTTTTGTCACTTTTTTTTTCGATTATAAACGATGGAATCGTCCATTACGATATATAGAAAATGATCAATTAGAAAATGCTTTACGCAATGAAATGTCACAATTTTTTTTTTATACATGTACAAGTGATGGGAAACAAAAAATATCCTTTATGTATCCTCCTAGTTTATCGACATTTTCAGAAATGCTAGAACGAAGAATTTCTTTGTACATAAGAGAAAAAATATATGACGAAAATCTTTCTAATTCTTGGATTTATACCAATGAAAAAAAAAAGTTAAATTTGAATAATGAATTGATAAATCGAATAAAAATTATAGAAAAAAATGAGGGATCTCCTAGTCTGGATAGGCTTGAAAAAAGAACCATATTATGCGATGATGAGAATAAAAAAAAATGCTTGCCAAAAGCATATGATCCTTTTTTCAACGGACCTTGTCGAGGAACACGAAAAAAACTCTATTCACATGCAATCATGAATCATTTAATTACTTATACAAATACAGAAGATTTAGTAGAAATTTTTTGGATAAATAAGATTCATGATCTACTTCTTAATGATTCCTTAGGAATTTACCGTCAATCATTTTTAAAAAAAACGGAAAAGTCCTTCATCTCAATTGATGAATTATCTTCTGAGTGCGGACACATTTTAAATTTTGAAAAATGTCCTTTATTGACAGAAGCAAAAATAATTGATTCAGAAAGTCAAGCAAAATCTTTGCAATTTGTATTCGATGTAATTACAAAAGATCAAAAAACAAAGAAAAAGAAAGATATTGGAATTAAAATAAAAGAAGTCAGTAAAAAGGTGTCTAGATGGTCATACAAATTAACCGAGGATTTGTTGGAAGAAGAGGAAAAAGAAAATGAAGAAGAATTAGAAGAAGAAGAGCATGAGATTCATTCAAGAAGAGCCAAACGTGTTGTAATTTATAACGATAATGATCAAAATACCAATTCTATTTCTAGTACTAAGAATGCTAGTAACAATGAGAAAAATGATAATAAAACGGAAGAGGAAGAGGAAGAGGAAGAGAAAGAGGAAGAGAAAGAGGAAGAGAAAGAGGAAGAGAAAGAGGAAGAGGAAGAGAAAGAGGAAGAGAAAGAGGAAGAGAAAGAGGAAGAGAAAGAGGAAGAGGAAGAGGTAGCTCTGATACGTTACTCCCAACAATCGTGTTTTCGTCGCAATCTAATCAAAGGATCCATGCGCGCTCAAAGACGTAAAACAGTTATTTGGGACCTCTTTCAAGTAAATGCGCATTCCCCACTTTTTTTGGACCGTATAGACAAAACATCTTTTTTTTATTCTTTTCATATTAATGAAATGAAGAATCTTATTTTGAGGAATTGGATGGGTAGAGAACGAGAATCTGAATTTAAAATTTTAGATTCCCATTTTGAAAATGAAGAGACAAAAGAAGAAAAGGATAAAAAAGAACGTATAGAAATATCAGAAGCTTGGGATACCTTTGTATTTATTCAAGCAATAAGAGGTTTAATGTTAGTAATCCAATCTTTTTTTAGAAAATACATTATATTGCCTTCATTTATAATAGCTAAAAATATTTTACGTACGTTATTATTTCAATTCCCCGAGTGGTACGAGGATTTGAAGGAATGGAATAGAGAAATACATATTAAATGCACCTATAATGGTGTTCAATTATCAGAAACAGAATTTCCCCAAGATTGGTTAACAGACGGCATTCAGATAAAGATTCTATATCCTTTCTGTCTAAAACCTTGGCGAAAAGCTAAGGTACGATCTCATCATAGAGATCGAGGAGATTCAAAATATAAAAACAAAAAATTTTGTTTTTTAACAGTCTGGGGAATGGAAGCAGAACTTCCCTTTGGTTCTCCCCGAAAACGACCTTCTTTTTTTGAACCTATTTATAAAGAACTCAAAAAAAGAAATAGAAGGGTAAAAAATAAGATTTTACAAGTTATAAACTTTTTGAAGGAAAGAATAAAATCCTTTATATTTATAAAAGTTAGAAAAGAAAAAACAAAATGGGTCACTAAAATATTTATAGTTATCAAACTCATAATGCAAAAATTGGAAAAAATAAATCCAATTTTTTTATTTGAGTTGAGGAAAGAAAAAGTATATGAAATGAAGGAAAACGAAAAAGATTTACAAAAAAATAAAAAGATTCTTCGCGAATCATCTGTTCGAATTCGACCAAAAAATTGGTTAAATTATTCACTAATAGAAAGAAGAATGAAAGATCTTTCTGATAAGACAATAAAAATCAGGAATCAAATAGAACGAAACGAAAAAGAAAAAAAAAAAGATATAGTTCTAATTTATGATAATAAAAGGCCGGAATCTTTGAAAATCTTCAAAAGGAAAAATATCCGATTAATGCGTAAATCGCACTACTTTATAAAATCATTCATTGAAAAAATATACATAGATATTTTACTATGTACCATTAGCATTCCTAAGATCAATGCACAACTTTTCTTTAAATCAAAAAAAAATATCTTTAATAAATCCATTTACAACAATAAAAGAAATAAAGAACAAGAAGGAATTGATGAAACAAATAAAAATACAATGAAGTTTCATTTTGGTTTGACTAGAAAAAAGTTGTTTTCAAATACTTATAGTACTGAGAATAGGAATCCAAATTCCGATACTTATTGGAACTTATCTTCCATATCTCAAGCATATGTATTTTACAAATTATCACAAACCCAATTACTTAATAAGGATCGCTTGAGACCTGTATTTCAATATAAAGGAAACTCTCCTTTTTTTAAGGAAAAATTAAAAGACTCTTGTATGATAATGATACACGGAATATTTGATTCCAAATCAAGACATAATAAAATTCATTCGTATGTAATGAACGAATGGAAAAACTGGTTAAAAGGTCATTATCAATACGATGCATCTCAAAAAAAATGGTCTCGATTAGTAACTAAAGAATGGCGAAATAGAATCAATCAACGCTGTATGATTCAAAACCAAAACAAGGAATCAATCCAATTGGATTTATATAAAAAATACCAATTCATTCATTCCATGAAAAAAAATAACTATGCAGCGGATTCTTTTATGAGTCAAAAAGAAAAATGGAAAAAAAATCACAGATATGATCTTTTATCATATAAATACATAAGTCCTCCTAATTCATATATTTCTGGATCAACATTAGAATTTGAAATAAACGGGGATCGAGAAATTCCATATCATTTCAATACATCGAAACCCGAATCATTTTATGTATTAGTAAGTATACCTAGTAATAATTATCTAGAAAAAGGATATATTATTGATAGGAATAGAAATTTGGATAGAAAATATTTTGATTGTAGAATTCCTCATTTTTGTTTTAGAAAGAATATTGAGATCTGGACCAATGCACATATTGGCATGACGATTCATAAAAATACTAAGACTGAAATTAAAAATTTAAAAAAAATGAAAAAAAAAGATCTTTTTTCTACTACGGTTCGTCAAGACATCAAACCATGCAATCAAAAAAGAAACTTTTTTGATTGCATGGGAATGCATCAAGAGGGGTTCTCTGATACTGCATCAAATCATAATACTATATCCAATCTCGAATCTTGGTTCTTCCCAGAATTTGTGCAACTTTTTAACATATATAAGATTCAACCTTGGATCATTCCAATCAAATCACTCTTTTTTCATTTTAATAAAAATGAAAAAATAAATATAAATACAAAGAAAAATCCTCATGAATCGTCTAATAAAAAAGATCTTGAATTAGTAAATTACAAGCAGGAAGAACAAGAACAACAGGATCAAGGAAATCTTATATCGAATCTACGAAAACAAGAGAATAAAAAAGCTGTTGAAGAAGATTACGCAAGATTAGACATAGAAATTAAAAAGGGTAGAAAAAAAAAAATAAATAAATATAAGAGAAAAAAACAAACGGAACTAGATTACTATTTGAAAAAATATTTCCTTTTTCAATTAAGATGGGCTGATCCCTTGAATCAAAGAATAATGAACAATATTAGGGTATATTGTCTCCTACTTAGACTGATAAACCCAAAGGAAATTACCATATCCTCGATTCAAAGAGGTGAAATAAATCTAGACGAAATGCTAATTCAAAAGGAGCTAGTTCTTACAGAATTGATAAGAAAGGGAATATTTATTATTGAACCAATTCGTCTATCTATAAGAAGGGACGGAAAATCTATTGTATATCAAACTATGGATATTTCATTGGTTGAGAAGAAGAAGCACCAAACAAATAGAAAATACGCAAAAAAAAGACATATTGAGAAAGAGGGGTTTGAAAAATCCATTCCACGATACAGCCACTTATTTTTTAGTGAAGACAAAAATCATTATGATTTCCTTATTCCTGAAAATATTCTATCTCCTAGGCATCGGAGAGAATTTAGAATTCTAATTTGTTTCAATTCACGGAATTGGAATGTTTTGGATAGAAATCCAAGATTTTGCAATGAAAAGAAAATAAAAAACTGTGGACAATTTTTGAATCAGAACAAGCATATTAACACCGATGCAAAAAATTTAATTAAATTCAAATTGTTTCTTTGGCCCAATTATCGATTAGAAGATTTAGCTTGTATGAATCGTTATTGGTTTGATACCAATAACAGCAGTCGTTTCAGTATGTCAAGAATACATATGTATTCACAATTCAGAATGAATTCAATTCAAATGCAAAATTAAAAAATTTTTATTTTTATATTTTTTTTATATTTTATAGTGGATTTCCTACATATCGTGTGACATATTCTGTAGATGAAAGCCGAAATATATAGACTGTATAACATTAGAATTTCTAACACATGATGCTGATTTCATAGTGTATCCATTTTCACTAGGAGTAGCAGAATCTTTTTAGTTTAAGTAAAACTAAATCGTTCTATTTCGTGAATGCATATATTTATCAGACCCTTTTTATCCAATATCCAAATCCAATTTCGATTTATACTAGATGAAAATAACTGTCATAATAAATCTTATTATTTTTCCTGATCGGTAAAATTCACAGAAAATAAAAATTTTAATTTATTTTATGGTCAAAAATTCATTTATCTCAGTTATTCCACAAGAAGAAAAAGACGAAAATAGTGGGTCTGTTGAATTTCAAGTATTCCATTTCACCAGTAAGATACGGAGACTTACTTCACATTTAGAATTGCACAAAAGAGATTTTTTATCACAAAGGGGTCTGCGAATAATTCTGGGAAAACGTCAACGATTATTGACTTATTTGTCAAAGAAAAATAAAGTGCGTTATAAGAGATTAATGGATCAGTTAGATATTCGGGAACCAAAAACTCGTTAATTTAAATTAAATTTATTATTTGAGTTTATTATTATTTATTATTAGCCTTGTTATTTTTTTTTTTTTTTTTATAGAATTTACATTTTATATATGACTATATGAATATGAATAGGATTATTTAGAATTACTAGAATTATACTAAATTCAATTTAAATTAGGATAAATTAGGATATATATATATATGAAAAATGAAAATATAATGAAAATATAATATATTTAATATTAAGAAAATAAACATGATTCGTATGTACAACTCATATTTCATGGTTATTCAAACGTAAATCAAAGGATCTTGGCCCTTTCTCATAAACAGATTTTAAAATCTATTGATTCTATAAATTTTTAAAAATCATTGATTCGTCTGGTATCTACAATAGAAAATATATGATTTCCATCATTTTATAATTAAAATTTTATCAGATCGAAAATCTTTTGTGTTCAAAACTTCAATTTATAGACCCAATGTCGCATTCAGTAAAAATTTATGATACATGTATAGGGTGTACCCAATGTGTACGAGCTTGTCCCACGGATGTATTAGAAATGATACCTTGGGACGGATGTAAAGCTAAGCAAATTGCTTCCGCGCCAAGAACCGAGGATTGTGTAGGTTGTAAGAGATGTGAATCCGCTTGCCCAACGGATTTTTTGAGTGTCCGTGTTTATTTATGGCATGAAACAACTCGCAGCATGGGTCTTTCTTATTGATATGTAACAAAAAACTCCCCTTGAATCATTTGATTCCTCTTTACCGATAAAACTCCGTACTCGAGAAAAGAAAATAAAAATATATTATTCTTCTCCCGAACACGGAGTTTTCTGGTCAAAATTTATCTTGTCTTTATCACGAGTTATTTTCCTTGGTTAACAATACTTCTGGTTTTGCCGATATTTGCGGGTTCTTCAATTGTCCTTTTCCTTCATAAAGGAAATAAGGCGTATAGGAGGGATACTATATGTATATGTATCCTGGAGCTCCCTCTAATGACCTATGTATTTTGTTCCAATTGGACGATCCATTAAACCAATTGAAGGAAGATTCTAAATGGATAAATATTTTTTTATTTTCACTGGAGACTGGGAATCGATGGACTTTCCATAGGACCCATTTTACTGACAGGATTTATCACTTGAACCAACAAACATTAGATTTCTAAAAATTAGCTAATCAATCATATCCCGCAGCATTGGAAATAATATTCCATTTTGGTTTTCTTATAGCTTATGCTGTCAAATCGCCGATGATACCCCTACATACATGATTACCAGATACCCACGGGGAAGCGCATTACAGTACATGTATGCTTCTAGCTGGAATCTTATTAAAGATGGGAACATATGGATTGATTCGGATCAATATGGAATTGTTAGCTCACGCTCATTCTAAATTCTCTCTCTGGTTGATCATAGTAGGAATAATACAAATCTTTTATGCAGCTTCAACATCTCTTGGTCAACGCAATTTTAAAAAGCATATTGCCTATTCTTACGTATCTCATATGGGTTTCATAATTATAGGAATTGGTTCTATAACTGGCATGGGACTCAATGGAGCCATTTTACAAATACTCTCTCATGGATTGATCGGTGCTGCACTTTTTTCTTAGCAGAAACGAGTTGGGATAGAATACGTTTTGTTTATCTCGACGAGATGGTGGGGAATATCTATCCCAATGGAAAAAATATTGATATTTACCATGTTTAGTAGTTTCTCGATGGCTTCTCTTGTATTACCAGGAATGAGTGGTTTTGTTGCAGAATTCTTAGTCTTTTTTGGAATAATTACTAACCAAAAATATCTTTTCATGCCAAAAATGTTAATTACTTTTGTAATAGCAATTGGAATGATATTAACTCCTATTTTTTTATTGTCTATGTTACGTCATATTTTCTATGAATACAAGCTATTCAATATACCAAACTATAAATTTTCATATTCTGGACCGCGAAAACTATTTCTTTAGATCTGTATCTTTCTACCTGTAATAGGAATTGAGATTTATCCTGATTTCGTTCTTCCGTTATCGGTTGACAAGGTACAAGTTATATTAGCTAATAATTTTTATTATTTTTATAGAAATATAGATACTAATTCTTTTTATAGCTTAGAAAATTCTAATTAATTAGAAGGAAAGTCTTATAATTCTTTGACTTTCATCTTTTCACGATTCTTCATTGTACAATGAAAAAAATGAAGAGTGAATTAGAATTGTAATGAAATACATCTAGAGTTTTTGAGAACCATTTGAATAATTCCTCCATTCAAACGGTTTTCAAAAACTCGCACAAATACTCATTGTCTATCAGACGATGTTTTTATGTGTTCTTCATGTAGTTTATTTTATTCAATTAGATATAAATGGGAATGAACCATAACTATGGAACCCGATTCCTAATAGATTGATCCCAAAATAGCATATCCAAATTAGGAGAAATCCTATAGAAGCCACAAATGCCGAATTTGTGCCTTGGTCTTGCAATTTTTTATTTGTTCTAATATGTAAATAGATTGCAAATATGGTCCAAGTAATAAATGCCCAAGTTTCCTTAGGATCCCAATTCCAATAAGAACCCCATGCTTCATTAGCCCATACTGCTCCAGAAAGAATGCCTATGGTTAAAAAGGTAAACCCTAAACTAATGACACGATAACTCCAATAATCCAAACGCTGAATTAATTGATATTTGTAAAAATTTAGAAATGAGAGAAAAGAAGTCTTTTTAAATACACTTTCTTTTTCGTTCAAATATTCTATCGTACCAACAAAGAAAAAAGACTTCCTTAAGCTTATAAAATTCTTGTTAAAAAAAAAATCGATATTTTTTCTTTATAATAATTTATTCTTTATAATAATTTAGACACCCAACATCTTAGTATCTTAGTATATATAATTAAATATTAACATTTTTCGTTGTCTTATTCTAATTGTGCTTTTATATTTTTAAAAGTACAATTAATAGGAAAGAAAAAACCTTCTCACAAATTAAATCGAATTCAATATCAATAATATAAAGATTCAATAACCAATAAAAATATTATACAAAATGTTCTTAATATCTTAATATATTATATATATTATATATATTATAATATTATATATAATTTATATATAATTTATTATAATTTATATAATTATAAATTTAATTATAAATAATTATAAAACAATAATAAAATAGAATAAAAAAAGCTAGGTTTCTATTTCTATTATAGTTATAGTTTATAATACATAAATGGAAAAGTTTATTATGAAAACTGAACTTACGAAAATACTAACTGAATATTCTTGATATTGAACTTGAACATTTCCATATGAATGGAAATGCATTTTGCTTCATTGTTTCCTAAACTCTATTGAATATAGACAATTTAACATGAATTTATTATTATTCTTTCAGGTATGCCGCCATGGTGAAATTGGTAGACACGCTGCTCTTAGGAAGCAGTGCTAGAGCATCTCGGTTCGAGTCCGAGTGGCGGCATAAAATTATATATTATTATTTAATTATTTAATATAATTATTAAAAATAATTATATTTTCCCTTAACATTAGATTGTATTTATGTAAGATTATAAAATTTATAGATATTTTATATATTTCCATTTGTATTTATGTTTTATAGATTTAGGATTTATTAATTTATTATAGTTCAATTATGGATCTCTTTATATTTTATATTTATTTTTTATTGTATTGAATATTAAAGAATATTGATATTGAATTTTAATTCGTTTTTTATTTATTTATTTTTCAAAGTTATGCTCTTATATTATTTATATTGATGGAATCACTATAGGTAATGACTAATAAAGAGTAATCCATTTTGAACAATATATGTCTTTCACATACAACGATAAAAATGAGTCACCTATCTTTGAATGGCAGTTCCAAAAAAACGTACTTCTATGTCAAAAAAGCATATTCGTAGAAATCCTTGGAAAAAAAAAGGCTCTTTAGCGGCAGTAAAAGCTTTTTCTTTAGCTAAATCTGTTTCTACCGGACAGTCAAAAAGTTTTTTATTGGGACAAAAAAACGTTTTTAAAAATCTTAATTGATATGTCTCAAAGAACTTAAAATAATAATAATTGACATTTACTAATGTATTATTAATGTATATTGTATTTTTTTTTTTAATATTTATTTTAATCTCCAATTTAAATTATTTATTATTTAATTTAATAGGGACCCTTTTTTATGTTTATGATATTTGTGACCTTAGAACATATATTAACTCATATTTCCTTTTCAATCATCTCAATTGTGATTATGATTCATTTGATGAACTTATTAGTCTATGAAATAGAAGGATTGCGTAATTCGTCAGAAAAGGGTATGATAGCTACTTTTTTATCTATAACAGGGTTTTTAGTTATTCGTTGGATTTCTTCAGGACATTTTCCCTTAAGTAATTTATATGAATCATTAATCTTCCTTTCGTGGAATTTCTCTATTATTCATATGATTCCATATCTTGGGAATCATAAAAATTATTTAAGAACAATAACTGCACCAAGTGCCATTTTTACCCAAGGTTTTGCCACGTCAAGTCTTTCAATTGAAATGCATCAATCCGCAATATTAGTACCTGCTCTACAATCTCACTGGTTAATGATGCATGTCAGTATGATGCTATTGAGCTATGCAGTTCTTTTATGCGGATCATTATTATCAGTTGCTCTTATAGTGATTACATTTCAAAAAAATATCGATTTTTTTTTTAACAAGAATTTTATAAGCTTAAGGAAGTCTTTTTTCTTTGTTGGTACGATAGAATATTTGAACGAAAAAGAAAGTGTATTTAAAAAGACTTCTTTTCTCTCATTTCTAAATTTTTACAAATATCAATTAATTCAGCGTTTGGATTATTGGAGTTATCGTGTCATTAGTTTAGGGTTTACCTTTTTAACCATAGGCATTCTTTCTGGAGCAGTATGGGCTAATGAAGCATGGGGTTCTTATTGGAATTGGGATCCTAAGGAAACTTGGGCATTTATTACTTGGACCATATTTGCAATCTATTTACATATTAGAACAAATAAAAAATTGCAAGACCAAGGCACAAATTCGGCATTTGTGGCTTCTATAGGATTTCTCCTAATTTGGATATGCTATTTTGGGATCAATCTATTAGGAATCGGGTTCCATAGTTATGGTTCATTCCCATTTATATCTAATTGAATAAAATAAACTACATGAAGAACACATAAAAACATCGTCTGATAGACAATGAGTATTTGTGCGAGTTTTTGAAAACCGTTTGAATGGAGGAATTATTCAAATGGTTCTCAAAAACTCTAGATGTATTTCATTACAATTCTAATTCACTCTTCATTTTTTTCATTGTACAATGAAGAATCGTGAAAAGATGAAAGTCAAAGAATTATAAGACTTTCCTTCTAATTAATTAGAATTTTCTAAGCTATAAAAAGAATTAGTATCTATATTTCTATAAAAATAATAAAAATTATTAGCTAATATAACTTGTACCTTGTCAACCGATAACGGAAGAACGAAATCAGGATAAATCTCAATTCCTATTACAGGTAGAAAGATACAGATCTAAAGAAATAGTTTTCGCGGTCCAGAATATGAAAATTTATAGTTTGGTATATTGAATAGCTTGTATTCATAGAAAATATGACGTAACATAGACAATAAAAAAATAGGAGTTAATATCATTCCAATTGCTATTACAAAAGTAATTAACATTTTTGGCATGAAAAGATATTTTTGGTTAGTAATTATTCCAAAAAAGACTAAGAATTCTGCAACAAAACCACTCATTCCTGGTAATACAAGAGAAGCCATCGAGAAACTACTAAACATGGTAAATATCAATATTTTTTCCATTGGGATAGATATTCCCCACCATCTCGTCGAGATAAACAAAACGTATTCTATCCCAACTCGTTTCTGCTAAGAAAAAAGTGCAGCACCGATCAATCCATGAGAGAGTATTTGTAAAATGGCTCCATTGAGTCCCATGCCAGTTATAGAACCAATTCCTATAATTATGAAACCCATATGAGATACGTAAGAATAGGCAATATGCTTTTTAAAATTGCGTTGACCAAGAGATGTTGAAGCTGCATAAAAGATTTGTATTATTCCTACTATGATCAACCAGAGAGAGAATTTAGAATGAGCGTGAGCTAACAATTCCATATTGATCCGAATCAATCCATATGTTCCCATCTTTAATAAGATTCCAGCTAGAAGCATACATGTACTGTAATGCGCTTCCCCGTGGGTATCTGGTAATCATGTATGTAGGGGTATCATCGGCGATTTGACAGCATAAGCTATAAGAAAACCAAAATGGAATATTATTTCCAATGCTGCGGGATATGATTGATTAGCTAATTTTTAGAAATCTAATGTTTGTTGGTTCAAGTGATAAATCCTGTCAGTAAAATGGGTCCTATGGAAAGTCCATCGATTCCCAGTCTCCAGTGAAAATAAAAAAATATTTATCCATTTAGAATCTTCCTTCAATTGGTTTAATGGATCGTCCAATTGGAACAAAATACATAGGTCATTAGAGGGAGCTCCAGGATACATATACATATAGTATCCCTCCTATACGCCTTATTTCCTTTATGAAGGAAAAGGACAATTGAAGAACCCGCAAATATCGGCAAAACCAGAAGTATTGTTAACCAAGGAAAATAACTCGTGATAAAGACAAGATAAATTTTGACCAGAAAACTCCGTGTTCGGGAGAAGAATAATATATTTTTATTTTCTTTTCTCGAGTACGGAGTTTTATCGGTAAAGAGGAATCAAATGATTCAAGGGGAGTTTTTTGTTACATATCAATAAGAAAGACCCATGCTGCGAGTTGTTTCATGCCATAAATAAACACGGACACTCAAAAAATCCGTTGGGCAAGCGGATTCACATCTCTTACAACCTACACAATCCTCGGTTCTTGGCGCGGAAGCAATTTGCTTAGCTTTACATCCGTCCCAAGGTATCATTTCTAATACATCCGTGGGACAAGCTCGTACACATTGGGTACACCCTATACATGTATCATAAATTTTTACTGAATGCGACATTGGGTCTATAAATTGAAGTTTTGAACACAAAAGATTTTCGATCTGATAAAATTTTAATTATAAAATGATGGAAATCATATATTTTCTATTGTAGATACCAGACGAATCAATGATTTTTAAAAATTTATAGAATCAATAGATTTTAAAATCTGTTTATGAGAAAGGGCCAAGATCCTTTGATTTACGTTTGAATAACCATGAAATATGAGTTGTACATACGAATCATGTTTATTTTCTTAATATTAAATATATTATATTTTCATTATATTTTCATTTTTCATATATATATATATCCTAATTTATCCTAATTTAAATTGAATTTAGTATAATTCTAGTAATTCTAAATAATCCTATTCATATTCATATAGTCATATATAAAATGTAAATTCTATAAAAAAAAAAAAAAAAATAACAAGGCTAATAATAAATAATAATAAACTCAAATAATAAATTTAATTTAAATTAACGAGTTTTTGGTTCCCGAATATCTAACTGATCCATTAATCTCTTATAACGCACTTTATTTTTCTTTGACAAATAAGTCAATAATCGTTGACGTTTTCCCAGAATTATTCGCAGACCCCTTTGTGATAAAAAATCTCTTTTGTGCAATTCTAAATGTGAAGTAAGTCTCCGTATCTTACTGGTGAAATGGAATACTTGAAATTCAACAGACCCACTATTTTCGTCTTTTTCTTCTTGTGGAATAACTGAGATAAATGAATTTTTGACCATAAAATAAATTAAAATTTTTATTTTCTGTGAATTTTACCGATCAGGAAAAATAATAAGATTTATTATGACAGTTATTTTCATCTAGTATAAATCGAAATTGGATTTGGATATTGGATAAAAAGGGTCTGATAAATATATGCATTCACGAAATAGAACGATTTAGTTTTACTTAAACTAAAAAGATTCTGCTACTCCTAGTGAAAATGGATACACTATGAAATCAGCATCATGTGTTAGAAATTCTAATGTTATACAGTCTATATATTTCGGCTTTCATCTACAGAATATGTCACACGATATGTAGGAAATCCACTATAAAATATAAAAAAAATATAAAAATAAAAATTTTTTAATTTTGCATTTGAATTGAATTCATTCTGAATTGTGAATACATATGTATTCTTGACATACTGAAACGACTGCTGTTATTGGTATCAAACCAATAACGATTCATACAAGCTAAATCTTCTAATCGATAATTGGGCCAAAGAAACAATTTGAATTTAATTAAATTTTTTGCATCGGTGTTAATATGCTTGTTCTGATTCAAAAATTGTCCACAGTTTTTTATTTTCTTTTCATTGCAAAATCTTGGATTTCTATCCAAAACATTCCAATTCCGTGAATTGAAACAAATTAGAATTCTAAATTCTCTCCGATGCCTAGGAGATAGAATATTTTCAGGAATAAGGAAATCATAATGATTTTTGTCTTCACTAAAAAATAAGTGGCTGTATCGTGGAATGGATTTTTCAAACCCCTCTTTCTCAATATGTCTTTTTTTTGCGTATTTTCTATTTGTTTGGTGCTTCTTCTTCTCAACCAATGAAATATCCATAGTTTGATATACAATAGATTTTCCGTCCCTTCTTATAGATAGACGAATTGGTTCAATAATAAATATTCCCTTTCTTATCAATTCTGTAAGAACTAGCTCCTTTTGAATTAGCATTTCGTCTAGATTTATTTCACCTCTTTGAATCGAGGATATGGTAATTTCCTTTGGGTTTATCAGTCTAAGTAGGAGACAATATACCCTAATATTGTTCATTATTCTTTGATTCAAGGGATCAGCCCATCTTAATTGAAAAAGGAAATATTTTTTCAAATAGTAATCTAGTTCCGTTTGTTTTTTTCTCTTATATTTATTTATTTTTTTTTTTCTACCCTTTTTAATTTCTATGTCTAATCTTGCGTAATCTTCTTCAACAGCTTTTTTATTCTCTTGTTTTCGTAGATTCGATATAAGATTTCCTTGATCCTGTTGTTCTTGTTCTTCCTGCTTGTAATTTACTAATTCAAGATCTTTTTTATTAGACGATTCATGAGGATTTTTCTTTGTATTTATATTTATTTTTTCATTTTTATTAAAATGAAAAAAGAGTGATTTGATTGGAATGATCCAAGGTTGAATCTTATATATGTTAAAAAGTTGCACAAATTCTGGGAAGAACCAAGATTCGAGATTGGATATAGTATTATGATTTGATGCAGTATCAGAGAACCCCTCTTGATGCATTCCCATGCAATCAAAAAAGTTTCTTTTTTGATTGCATGGTTTGATGTCTTGACGAACCGTAGTAGAAAAAAGATCTTTTTTTTTCATTTTTTTTAAATTTTTAATTTCAGTCTTAGTATTTTTATGAATCGTCATGCCAATATGTGCATTGGTCCAGATCTCAATATTCTTTCTAAAACAAAAATGAGGAATTCTACAATCAAAATATTTTCTATCCAAATTTCTATTCCTATCAATAATATATCCTTTTTCTAGATAATTATTACTAGGTATACTTACTAATACATAAAATGATTCGGGTTTCGATGTATTGAAATGATATGGAATTTCTCGATCCCCGTTTATTTCAAATTCTAATGTTGATCCAGAAATATATGAATTAGGAGGACTTATGTATTTATATGATAAAAGATCATATCTGTGATTTTTTTTCCATTTTTCTTTTTGACTCATAAAAGAATCCGCTGCATAGTTATTTTTTTTCATGGAATGAATGAATTGGTATTTTTTATATAAATCCAATTGGATTGATTCCTTGTTTTGGTTTTGAATCATACAGCGTTGATTGATTCTATTTCGCCATTCTTTAGTTACTAATCGAGACCATTTTTTTTGAGATGCATCGTATTGATAATGACCTTTTAACCAGTTTTTCCATTCGTTCATTACATACGAATGAATTTTATTATGTCTTGATTTGGAATCAAATATTCCGTGTATCATTATCATACAAGAGTCTTTTAATTTTTCCTTAAAAAAAGGAGAGTTTCCTTTATATTGAAATACAGGTCTCAAGCGATCCTTATTAAGTAATTGGGTTTGTGATAATTTGTAAAATACATATGCTTGAGATATGGAAGATAAGTTCCAATAAGTATCGGAATTTGGATTCCTATTCTCAGTACTATAAGTATTTGAAAACAACTTTTTTCTAGTCAAACCAAAATGAAACTTCATTGTATTTTTATTTGTTTCATCAATTCCTTCTTGTTCTTTATTTCTTTTATTGTTGTAAATGGATTTATTAAAGATATTTTTTTTTGATTTAAAGAAAAGTTGTGCATTGATCTTAGGAATGCTAATGGTACATAGTAAAATATCTATGTATATTTTTTCAATGAATGATTTTATAAAGTAGTGCGATTTACGCATTAATCGGATATTTTTCCTTTTGAAGATTTTCAAAGATTCCGGCCTTTTATTATCATAAATTAGAACTATATCTTTTTTTTTTTCTTTTTCGTTTCGTTCTATTTGATTCCTGATTTTTATTGTCTTATCAGAAAGATCTTTCATTCTTCTTTCTATTAGTGAATAATTTAACCAATTTTTTGGTCGAATTCGAACAGATGATTCGCGAAGAATCTTTTTATTTTTTTGTAAATCTTTTTCGTTTTCCTTCATTTCATATACTTTTTCTTTCCTCAACTCAAATAAAAAAATTGGATTTATTTTTTCCAATTTTTGCATTATGAGTTTGATAACTATAAATATTTTAGTGACCCATTTTGTTTTTTCTTTTCTAACTTTTATAAATATAAAGGATTTTATTCTTTCCTTCAAAAAGTTTATAACTTGTAAAATCTTATTTTTTACCCTTCTATTTCTTTTTTTGAGTTCTTTATAAATAGGTTCAAAAAAAGAAGGTCGTTTTCGGGGAGAACCAAAGGGAAGTTCTGCTTCCATTCCCCAGACTGTTAAAAAACAAAATTTTTTGTTTTTATATTTTGAATCTCCTCGATCTCTATGATGAGATCGTACCTTAGCTTTTCGCCAAGGTTTTAGACAGAAAGGATATAGAATCTTTATCTGAATGCCGTCTGTTAACCAATCTTGGGGAAATTCTGTTTCTGATAATTGAACACCATTATAGGTGCATTTAATATGTATTTCTCTATTCCATTCCTTCAAATCCTCGTACCACTCGGGGAATTGAAATAATAACGTACGTAAAATATTTTTAGCTATTATAAATGAAGGCAATATAATGTATTTTCTAAAAAAAGATTGGATTACTAACATTAAACCTCTTATTGCTTGAATAAATACAAAGGTATCCCAAGCTTCTGATATTTCTATACGTTCTTTTTTATCCTTTTCTTCTTTTGTCTCTTCATTTTCAAAATGGGAATCTAAAATTTTAAATTCAGATTCTCGTTCTCTACCCATCCAATTCCTCAAAATAAGATTCTTCATTTCATTAATATGAAAAGAATAAAAAAAAGATGTTTTGTCTATACGGTCCAAAAAAAGTGGGGAATGCGCATTTACTTGAAAGAGGTCCCAAATAACTGTTTTACGTCTTTGAGCGCGCATGGATCCTTTGATTAGATTGCGACGAAAACACGATTGTTGGGAGTAACGTATCAGAGCTACCTCTTCCTCTTCCTCTTTCTCTTCCTCTTTCTCTTCCTCTTTCTCTTCCTCTTTCTCTTCCTCTTCCTCTTTCTCTTCCTCTTTCTCTTCCTCTTTCTCTTCCTCTTTCTCTTCCTCTTCCTCTTCCTCTTCCGTTTTATTATCATTTTTCTCATTGTTACTAGCATTCTTAGTACTAGAAATAGAATTGGTATTTTGATCATTATCGTTATAAATTACAACACGTTTGGCTCTTCTTGAATGAATCTCATGCTCTTCTTCTTCTAATTCTTCTTCATTTTCTTTTTCCTCTTCTTCCAACAAATCCTCGGTTAATTTGTATGACCATCTAGACACCTTTTTACTGACTTCTTTTATTTTAATTCCAATATCTTTCTTTTTCTTTGTTTTTTGATCTTTTGTAATTACATCGAATACAAATTGCAAAGATTTTGCTTGACTTTCTGAATCAATTATTTTTGCT